TCATAATAAGGTTTACAAGTCATTTTCAGATGTAATTGAAGGCAAAGAGGGAAGATTTCGCGAGACTCTGCTTGGGAAACGGGTCGATTATTCGGGGCGCTCGGTGATTGTCGTTGGACCTTCACTTTCATTACATCGCTGTGGATTGCCTCGCGAAATAGCAATAGAGCTCTTCCAGACATTTGTAATTCGTGGTTTAATTAGACAACATCTGGCTTCGAACATAGGAGTTGCTAAGAGTCAAATTCGTGAAAAAAAGCCGATTGTCTGGGAAATCCTTCAAGAAGTCATGCAGGGGCATCCCGTATTACTGAATAGAGCACCTACCCTACATAGATTAGGCATACAGTCATTCCAACCAATTTTAGTGGAAGGGCGCACTATTTGTTTACATCCATTAGTTTGTAAGGGGTTCAATGCAGACTTTGATGGGGATCAAATGGCTGTTCATGTGCCTTTATCTTTAGAGGCTCAAGCAGAGGCTCGTTTACTTATGTTTTCTCATATGAATCTCTTATCTCCAGCTATTGGAGATCCCATTTCTGTACCGACTCAAGATATGCTTATTGGACTCTATGTATTAACGAGCGGCACCCGTCGAGGTATTTGTGCAAACAGATATAATCCATGTAATCGAAAAAACTATCAAAATGAAAGAATTTACGAAACAAACTCTAAGTATACGAAAGAACCTTTTTTTTGCAATTCCTATGATGCAATTGGAGCTTATCGACAGAAAAGAATCAATTTAGATAGTCCTTTGTGGCTTCGGTGGCAATTAGATCAACGCGTTATTGCTTCAAGAGAAGTTCCTATCGAAGTTCACTATGAATCTTTTGGTAACTATCATGAGATTTATGCACACTATCTAATAGTAAGAAGTGTAAAAAAAGAAACTTTTTGTATATATATTCGAACCACAGTTGGTCATATTTCTTTTTATCGAGAAATCGAGGAAGCTATACAAGGTTTTTCTCAAGCCTGTTCATATGATACCTAATAATATGGTATTAAAAAAAAGGAATTCTAGGACACCCGTGTGAATTCGGACCTCTCCGATTCAACTCGGACCATAGTTCCTGACCTAAAATTCTACGCAAATCAAGATCGAGAAAAGGAAGTTTTGCAATCATTGACTCAAACTCATTGTCGAATCCCATTCAGCAGAATATGGAGGTACTTATGGCGGAACGGGCCAATCTGGTATTTCACAATAAAGTGATAGATGGAACTGCTATTAAACGACTTATTAGCCGATTAATAGATCACTTCGGGATGGCATATACATCACACATCCTAGATCAAGTAAAGACTCTGGGTTTCCAGCAAGCCACTGCTACATCCATTTCATTAGGAATTGATGATCTTTTAACGATACCTTCTAAGGGCTGGCTTGTCCAAGATGCTGAACAACAAAGTTGTATTTTGGAAAAACACCATCATTATGGGAATGTACATGCGGTAGAAAAATTACGCCAATCTATTGAGATATGGTATGCTACAAGTGAATATTTGCGACAAGAAATGAATCCTAATTTTAGGATGACGGACCCCTTCAATCCAGTCCATATGATGTCTTTTTCGGGAGCTAGGGGAAATGCATCTCAAGTACATCAATTAGTAGGTATGAGAGGATTAATGTCGGATCCCCAAGGACAAATGATTGATTTACCTATTCAAAGCAATTTACGCGAAGGACTGTCTTTAACAGAATATATTATTTCTTGCTATGGAGCCCGTAAAGGAGTTGTAGATACTGCTGTACGCACATCAGATGCTGGATATCTTACGCGTCGACTTGTTGAAGTAGTTCAACATATTGTTGTACGTAGAACAGATTGTGGCACTATCCGAGGGATTTCTGTGAGTCCTCGAAATAAAAATCGGATGATGTCAGAAAGAATTTTTATCCAAACATTAATTGGGCGTGTCTTAGCAGACGATATATATATAGGTTCCCGATGTGTCGCCTTTCGAAATCAAGATCTTGGGATTGGACTTGTCAATCGATTAATAACCTTTGGAACACAATCAATATCTATTCGAACTCCCTTTACTTGTCGGAGTACATCTTGGATCTGTCGATTATGTTATGGTCGGAGTCCCACTCATGGTGACCTAGTTGAATTGGGGGAAGCTGTAGGTATTATCGCGGGTCAATCGATCGGCGAACCGGGGACTCAACTAACATTAAGAACTTTTCATACCGGCGGGGTATTTACAGGAGGTACTGCCGAACATGTACGAGCCCCTTATAATGGAAAAATAAAATTCAATGAGGATTTGGTTCATCCTACACGTACACGTCACGGGCATCCTGCCTTTCTATGTTATATAGACTTATCTGTAATTATTGAGAGCGAAGATATTATACATAGCGTGACTATTCCACCAAAAAGTTTTCTTTTAGTTCAAAATGATCAATATGTGGAATCAGAACAAGTTATTGCTGAGATTCGCGAGGGAACATACACTTTTCATTTTAAAGAGAGGGTTAGAA